TGCTAGTATTTAAAGTATTTAGCACCCCTAGGGTTTAACCTCATACATCTTTCCAGTTAAATAGAGTTATCCCTAAAATGATCTTATCAATAGTTAAATTTGCTAGATCTAATCCATCAAGACACCCCATAAACAATTAATAGCTCCGCAATATTTTATTTATATCAAATAAAGAAGCATAATCCCCCTCTGATAGAGGGTAAAGAGGGGGATTAATAAAGTGCCTGATCAAAAGGGCTATCTTGATAGGATAGATCAAGCAATAATATTGTCTTTATTATATATTCTAGAATTAAACTAAAACTAAAGAAATCAAAATTCTTTGTGCTTCATACACTAATATACAAAAAGATAAGCTAAATCAAGCTATCAGGTTCATACCCTGACTATAGAAGTAAAGTCTTCTTCTTTTTAATGAAGATAAATTCACATAAATTATTGTTTATAAGAATTTTGCTATTAAGAACCCTAGTCACAGCTAGATCCAGCAACTGGTTGGGTATATGAATAGGGCTAGAAATAAATTTAATATCATTTATTCCATTAATGTCTAAAAGAAAAAACAAAAAGGCTTCACAAGCAATAATAATTTATTTTCTAACTCAAAGTGTAGGCAGAGTTATACTATTATTCTCTGTTTTATCTAATTCTCTAGCTTTACTAGAATTTGTTATAATTAATGAACTATCTATAATCATAATTATAATTAGAATTATAATTAAGGTAGGGGCAGCACCATTCCACTTTTGATTACCTGAAATAATGGCAAATTTAAGCTGATATGAATGTATAGTGCTTATAACTTGACAAAAAGTAGCCCCACTAGTAGTATTTAACAATATTTACCCCAGTAATTGATTTTTATACTTGTCAGTAATACTGTCTGTTATTGTAGGGGGAGTAGGGGGTTTAAATCAAACTTCCCTACGGAAGCTTTTAGCCTATTCTTCTATTAGTCATGTAGGATGAATATTTACCTTTGTATCTGTGAGATACAGATGATATAAGTATTTAATCATTTATTCTATATTAATTATTATAATCTGTACTATATTGAACAAAAAAAATATTTATTTTATTAGACAAATAACCTCTTCATCATCATCTTTAATAGAAAACTTCACTTATACAGTATTATTTTTGAGAATTGGTGGATTACCCCCATTTCTGGGATTTTTACCTAAATGAATAGTTTTACAAGAAATAATTAATTCAAACATATATATATTAATATTAATTATTTTATTATTTTCTTTATTACCTTTATTCTATTACATCCGACTAATAACAAGAATTATATTGTCCTATTCAATGGTTAATAAATGAGCTTATAGACCACCAACAAACACCTGATTATTAATCATATTTTTATTAGTAAATATAATATTGCCTATATTTATAGCCCTAGGGTTTGTATAAAGCCTTAAGTTAATTAAACTATTAACCTTCAAAGTTAAAAATATAGCACTATAGATATAGGCTTTAGTTTATAGTAACACCTTTAGATTTGCAATCTAACATCATAATTAGACTATAAAACCTGATAAGAGGTATAATACCATATATAAATTTACAATTTATAACCTAAAACTTCAGCCATCTTATCTTTGAATAAATGATTATTTTCAACAAATCATAAAGACATTGGAACATTATATTTCATTTTTGGCATATGAGCAGGGATAGTAGGATCATCTATAAGATGGATTATTCGAGTAGAATTAGGGCAACCAGGGTCATTTATTGGGGATGATCAAATTTATAACGTAATTGTAACAGCACATGCATTTATTATAATTTTTTTTATAGTAATACCAATTATAATTGGGGGATTCGGTAACTGATTAGTACCTTTAATAATTGGGGCACCCGATATAGCTTTCCCACGATTAAATAATATAAGATTCTGACTTTTACCCCCTTCCTTAACTCTTTTATTAACAAGAAGTATAGTAGAAATAGGGGCAGGAACAGGCTGAACTGTATATCCTCCATTATCTAGAAACTTGTCACACAGAGGAGCATCCGTAGACTTAGCGATCTTTTCTTTACACCTTGCAGGTATCTCATCTATTTTAGGAGCAGTTAACTTCATTTCTACTATCATCAATATACGGCCAGCAGGAATATACCCTGAACGTGTACCGCTATTTGTATGATCAGTAGGAATTACTGCATTACTCTTATTACTATCTTTACCAGTATTAGCAGGTGCTATTACAATATTATTAACAGATCGAAATTTCAATACATCATTCTTTGACCCTACTGGAGGAGGTGATCCTATCTTATACCAACATTTATTCTGGTTTTTTGGACACCCTGAGGTATATATTTTAATTCTACCAGGATTTGGACTAATTTCACATATTATTAGTCAAGAAAGAGGTAAGTTGGAAGCCTTCGGATCCCTAGGGATAATTTATGCCATGATATCAATTGGCTTGCTAGGATTTATTGTATGGGCCCACCATATATTTACAGTAGGTATAGATGTTGATACTCGTGCTTATTTTACTTCAGCAACAATGATTATTGCTGTACCTACTGGAATTAAAATTTTTAGATGATTAGCTACACTACACGGAGTTAAGTTAACTTACACACCATCAACATTGTGATCATTAGGGTTTGTGTTTTTATTTACTATTGGAGGACTAACGGGAGTGATTCTAGCCAACTCATCTATTGATATTGTCCTTCATGATACTTACTATGTAGTAGCTCACTTCCATTATGTATTATCTATAGGAGCTGTATTTGCAATTATAGCAAGATTTATTCAATGATTCCCATTATTTACAGGATTAACTATGAAAAGTAAATGATTGAAAATTCAATTCTTCTCGATATTTATTGGGGTAAATGTGACCTTCTTTCCTCAACATTTTCTGGGATTAAGAGGGATACCACGACGATACTCAGACTATCCTGATTGTTATATAGCATGAAATGTTATTTCCTCAATTGGTTCTACTATATCTATAATTAGAATTATTATTTTTATTATAATTATCTGGGAAAGTATCGTGTCTAAACGTGTTGTAATCTTTAGACACAATATATCATCAAGAATTGAATGATTTCAAAATACGCCTCCCGCAGAACACTCGTATAATGAATTACCTATTTTAACTAACTTCTAATATGGCAGAATAGTGCAATGAATTTAAGCTTCATATATAAAGACAAGTCTTTTATTAGAAATAGCAACATGAGGTAATATAAGTCTACAAGATGCAGCTTCACCTTTAATGGAACAACTAGTATTTTTTCATGATCACGCATTAATAATCTTATTAATAATTACAGTATTAGTAGCCTATATTATAGTAAGATTATCAGGAAATAATTTTATTAATCGTAATTTACTAGAAGGACAAATAATTGAATTTATTTGAACAGCTTTACCAGCTGTTACACTGATTTTTATTGCATTACCATCACTTCATCTACTGTATCTTATTGATGAAGTTAATAGCCCTATATTAACACTAAAATCTATTGGTCACCAATGATATTGAAGATATGAATACTCAGATTTTAACAATATTGAATTTGATTCATACATGAAACCTACAAATGAACTAAAAGATAATGAGTTTCGACTGTTAGATGTAGATAACCGAGTAGTATTACCAATAAATACACAAATCCGAGTATTAGTAACAGCAGCTGATGTGCTACATTCATGAGCAGTACCTGCATTAGGAATTAAAATTGATGCCATCCCAGGTCGATTAAATCAAGGTAGATTTATTATTAATCGCCCTGGGCTTCTATATGGGCAATGTTCAGAAATTTGTGGAGCAAATCACAGATTTATACCTATCGTAATTGAAAGTGTACCAACAGACAACTTTATTAAATGACTTAGATCTTACTCATTAAGTGGCTGAAATAGTCAAGCATTGGTCTCTTAAACCAACTTATAGTATATTAACAAATACTCTTAATGACAAGGAATTAGTTTAAAATAAAACATTAGTTTGTCAAATTAAAAATACATTTAAGGTATTCCTTAATACCACAAATAGCACCTTTATGATGAGAAACACTATTCATTTTCTTTATTTTATCATTTATAATAATAATTATCATATTATTCTTTAATAAAACATATTCAGCAAAAATATATAAGTCAACTAACACTGATACTACCCAGTTTAAGTGAAAATGATAACTAATTTATTTTCAACATTTGACCCATCTACTTCAACATTCCTAGCAATAAATTGGGTAAGAACAATCTCATGTTTTTTATTAATCCCTCTGTCATACTGAACAATACCTAATCGCCTACAAGTATTAATAGAAACTATTACAATAAAATTAAATGAAGAATTCAAAATATTAATAGGACCAAACAGAAAAGGAATAACATTAATCATAATTTCACTGTTTATATTCATTTTAGTAAATAATATTATAGGGTTATTACCTTATATTTTTACCTCAACAAGACATTTAGTGTTTACTCTAACTATAGCATTACCTTTATGGTTATCTTTGATAATTTATGGATGAATTAACCACACAAATGATATATTCTCACATTTAATCCCAGTAGGGACTCCAGCAATTCTAATACCATTTATAGTAATGATTGAGACAATTAGAAACTTAATTCGACCCGGGTCTCTAGCAGTACGATTAACTGCAAATATAATTGCAGGTCATTTATTAATAAGATTACTGGGTAATAATGCCACAAGCTCAAATACAATAATTGTACCAATTATCATAATTGTACAAATTATACTTATAATATTTGAATCTGCTGTATCATTAATTCAAGCATATGTATTTTCTGTATTAAGAACACTATATTCTAGAGAAGTAATGTAATGAAACCTCATAGTAATCATCCATATCACTTAGTAGACCCAAGACCATGGCCTTTAACAGCCTCAATTGGAGCAATAACTCTGACATCTGGAATAGTTTTATGGTTCCATAAAAATGAAATATATTTATTTTATTTAGGAGTATTAATTCTAGCTATAACTATGTTTCAGTGATGACGTGATATTATTCGAGAAAGAACATTCCAAGGAAAACATACAGTAAAAGTAACAGAAGGGTTGAAATTAGGAATGATCCTATTTATTATTTCAGAAGTATTCTTCTTTATTTCATTCTTCTGAGGATTTTTCCATAGAAGCTTAGCACCAACTATTGATATTGGTATAACATGACCACCCTTAGGGATTAAAACATTTAATCCTATAGAAATCCCTCTATTAAATACTATAATTTTATTATGCTCAGGTATTTCAGTAACCTGAGCTCACCATAGAATAATAAACGGGATATATAATCAAACACTGAAAGCACTAGTAATAACCGTCATATTAGGTGTTTATTTCACTATCTTACAAGCATATGAATATATAGAAGCCAGATTCTGTATTAGAGACTCAGTTTATGGATCAAGATTTTTTATAGCAACAGGATTCCATGGAATTCATGTTATTGTAGGAACAATCTTTCTAGCAGTATGCTTAATACGGCATATTATATGCCACTTCTCTAAAACTCATCACTTTGGGTTTGAAGCAGCAGCTTGATATTGACACTTTGTTGATGTAGTATGACTTTTCCTTTATATTTCTATTTACTGATGAGGTAGCTACTTTTTTAGTATAATAAATATATTTGACTTCCAATCAAAAGATCTTAAATAAAGAAAAAGTAATTATAAAAGTTATAATATCGATCATTTCAGCAACTATCATTTCATTAGGGCTTATGTTATTATGTACAATTATTTCAAAAAAAACAATAATAGACCGTGAAAAAATATCACCCTTCGAATGTGGGTTTGATCCTAAGTCATCTTCACGATCACCATTCTCTCTACAATTCTTTTTAGTAGCAGTATTATTCCTAATCTTTGATGTAGAAATCGTAATTATTATCCCAATAATCACTACTATAAAAACAAGAGATATTACATCATGGGCCATAACTGTGTCATTTTTCATTATCATGCTAATTGCAGGCCTATATTATGAATGAAAAACAGGTATACTAGAATGAAAATTTTAGGGGATGTAGTTAAAAATAACATCTAATTTGCAATTAGAAGGAACTATATAAGTCTTCCTCAACTTTAAGTAGTGAAGTAAAAATTTTACAATTAGTTTCGACCTAAGATTAGAGTTATAACTCCTTACTTGTTAATTGAAGCCAAATAGAGGCTTTTCATTGTTAATGAAATCACTGATTGATAATAATCCGATTAAAAGAGAAAGAAGTATCTAAAAGAAGCTGCTAACTGTCTTTTAAAGCGGTTAAACTCCGTTTTTCTCTTATTTATGTAGTTTAAGATAAAACACTTCATTTTCAATGAAGAATTGGATTATATCCTGTAAATAAAGTATACTTGAGAAGGCATATGCCTTATACTAATAGCTTCAATATTAAGCTTTAATTTAAGCTACTCAAATTTTAAACTATAATAAATAGTAAAGATATAATAATAAAAACAGAAAAAAATAACTTTAAACTATTATTCTGATAATATAAGTTAAGCTTACTTAAGAATAAAAAGTAGTAACTTAAAGTATTTGATATAATATACTCACCCCACCCCATATCCATAAAATCAGAATATATACCTGAAGTAAAATAAATCTTGGGGTAGAGTATGTAAGTTCTAAAATTAGGTATAAATCATATAGTACCAACAAAATAAGCTGAAAGACTACTTCTTAATCCAAAAATAGATTCAGGCAAATATATAAAAGACATTTCATAACCAATTCATCCACCTAAAGAAACAAAAACCAAAGGAAGTAACTTACACTCCAAGGGAAAAACTAAAACACTAGGATTAACAAATAAAAGTCAAGAAAGAGATCTACCACCGAAAACGCCTATAAAAGTTAATAAAATTATAGATTTTATTATAGTAAGTCTCTCAGTAAAATTACAGCAGCTAAATAAACTATTGCTACCAACTATACAAAAATAGACTAACCGTATTCTATAAGAAACTGTTAAACCAACCGAAATATAAAATAAAATATAAATAAATAGGTTAAAATAATCTATAGATAAAAACTCAAGAGCTAAATCCTTACTATAAAACCCTGACAAAAAAGGTAAACCACACAAAGATAAATTTGCAATTATAAAACAAGTACTTGTATAAGGTAAGTGGTATACTAATCCACCTATATGACGAATATCCTGAGAATCATTTATACAATGAATAATTAAACCAGCACATAAGAACAATAAAGCCTTAAAAAAAGCATGAGCTAGTAAATGGAAAAAAGAAATATCAGGATACCCTATAAATAAAATTCTTATCATTAAACCAAGCTGGCTTAAAGTAGATAAAGCAATAATCCTTTTTAAGTCATATTCAAAATTAGCCCCTAGGCCAGATATGAATATAGTTAATATAGAAACAAGAACGAAAAAACTTAGATTATTTTGTGATAATAAAAAATTAAATCGAATTAAAAGGTAAACACCCGCAGTAACAAGAGTAGAAGAGTGTACCAAGGCAGAGACAGGAGTAGGGGCAGCTATAGCTGCAGGTAGTCAAGAAGAGAAAGGAATTTGGGCACTTTTAGTAAAAGCTGCCAGAACAACTAACAAAAAAATAAAATAACCCCATACACTAAAATAATAATTATAGTAAAGATATCTTCATCTACCATTATTAAACATTCAAGCAATTCTTAATAAGATAGAAACATCACCAATTCGATTAGTTAAAATAGTTAATATACCTGCATTATAAGACTTATAATTCTGGAAGTAAATAACCAAACAATAAGAAACCAAGCCCAGCCCATCCCAGCCTAACAAAATTCTAATTATATTAGGTCTTATAATTATAAAAGCTATAGAAGATACAAATAATAATACAAGAATTAAAAACCGAACTCTATTAGAGTCATGAGATATATAATCATAACTATAATAAATGACTATAGAAGAAATAAATATAACACTACCTATAAATAATAAAGATATCCAGTCAAATAAAAGAGTTATAGTAACACAACTAGAATTTAATCTAATAATTTCCCAATCTATAAAAATAAAATAATCCAAAGAAAGAAAATATAAACCTGCTGTAAAAAAAACAACCCCAAGAGAAAAAATAATAAAAAATCAATATTTATATATATTAATTATATTCATAGATCTAAAGTGATTAACACACCAGTAACACCACAAATTACTATTCTACAAATAAACTATTTAGATATTTAAACCCAAAAGGTAAAAATATCTAATTTTAAAAATAAAATATTTAAAGGAATCCAATGATAAAACAAAAGAAGATACTCACGTAAAAACCCCCCAGATTCACACTTTATACCTCTAAATAAAGAGCCATGTTGAGTAGCAGAATATAAATAAATACTATAACAACAACTAAAAAATGAAGAAAAAGCTAAATAGATTCTAGTAGAGGAACTCCAGCTCAAAATTCTATTAATTAGAAAAATTTCGCCCAACAAATTTAAAGAAGGAGGGCTAGCCATATTATTGATAGAAAACATAAACCAAAACATAGACATAGTAGGTATAAAACTAAGAAACCCCTTATTAATTATTAAACTACGACTATGTCTACGCTCATAAACTATATTAGCCAAAGAGAATAAACCTGAAGAACATAAACCATGACCAATTATAAGAATTAAAGAACCCAATAAACCAAAATAATTACAAGTTATAATACCACCAATAACTAAACCCATATGAGCTACTGAAGAATAAGCAATTAAAGATTTAATATCAACCTGTCTCAAACATAATAAACCAACAACTAGAGTACCAAATAAACTTAAAACAATCCATAAATAATTAAAATAATTGTAAGTAATAAATATCATAACACGGTATAATCCGTACCCTCCTAACTTCAAAAGAATACCAGCTAAAATCATACTACCAGAAACAGGAGCCTCTACATGAGCTTTAGGGAGTCAAAAATGTACAAATACTATAGGCATCTTAACTAAGAATGCCATAATCAAAGATAAATATAAATAAAAATTAGAATCTAAAATAATTAAATTATAAAAAACAGTATTATTAAATACAAAAATATAAAAAATAGAAACAAGTAAAGGAAAAGAAGCAAACAAAGTATAAAATAAAAGATAAAACCCAGCTGTAATTCGCTCAGGCTGGTACCCTCAACCAAAAATTAAAAATAATATAGGAATTATTCTAGACTCAAAATATAAATAGAACATAAATAAATTTAATGTAGAAAAAGTCAAAATTAACAAAACAGTTAAAACTAGAATAATAAAAATAAACTCAAAAGGACTATTATTAGAGTGTTTAATACAAAAACTTGATATAATTGATAAAACCACAATCCAAATAGTTAAAAAGATAAGTCTAAAAGAAACCAAATCCATTCCAAACCCATATCTTAAATTAATAAAAAATCCGCACACAGGATATAAAATTATATAAAAAGATAACAAAAATAAACAAAATGAAAAGAGTCATCAATTATTAACCAAAGGGATTAAAAACAAGAGAAAAAATAATAACTTTATCATGATAAAACAGACAATCTAGACAATAAGTCATTACCGTGACTACGAATTATATTAACTAATACTCCTAAACCTAAAGCCCCTTCACAAACACTAAAAGTCAAAAAAACTAAAACAAAGTAGAGTTCATAACCATAACCCAATAAGAAAAAAAACAAAGAAATAAACAAGACCAAAACTAGAAACTCTAAACTAAATAGAGTTAAAAGTAAATGTTTACGTGTAGAAGAAAAAACAACTACACCACTAAAAAATATAAAAATAATAGAAAAATATAAAAAACTTATTAGTTTTAATAGTTTAAAGAAAACAATGATCTTGTAAATCATAAATAGGGATGACCTTTAAAACTTCAGTAAAAAGAAAACTCCTAACTTCAATCCCCAAAATTAACATTTTTAATTAAACTATTTACTGATATAACTTTAGCAATAATATTAATAACAATATTATCATTTATTTTTATATGATTAAAACACCCTATCACCATAGGAATCACTATTATTGCCCAAACACTAGTAGTGTCAATAATTACAGGATTAATAATAGGATCATTTTGATTTTCATATATTATTACAATAACCATACTGAGAGGGATATTAGTACTTTTTATCTATATAGCAAGAGTAGCATCAAATGAAAAATTCCAAATATCAATTAAACTAATTACATTTTCCTTTACAGTAGTGATAGTAGGTATTTATATGCAATTATATTCAGAAAATAATGATTATGAAATAATAAATATACAACCTGTTGTACCAATAGAAAATCTAACATTAAACACATTGTTTAACTGCAAGTTCAAATATATTACTATAATAATAGTAATATATTTAATACTTACTATAGTAACAGTATCATTTATTGTAAATATCTCAGAAGGGCCTCTACGAATTTCTAAAAAATAATGAATAAACCATTACGAAAAACACATCCATTATTAAAAATTATTAATGGGTCTTTAATTGATTTGCCTTCACCATCTAATTTATCATTATGATGGAACTTTGGTTCATTATTAGGAATATGTTTAATGATTCAAATCATTACAGGAATTTTTCTAGCTATACATTATACTGCTAATGTAGAATTAGCCTTTAACAGAGTCATCCATATTTGCCGTGATGTCAATTATGGATGATTAATCCGTAATACCCATGCTAATGGAGCATCATTATTTTTTATTTGTCTATATATGCACGTAGGACGTGGGATATATTACGGTTCTTATAAGTTAGTAATAACATGAAATATCGGGGTAATTTTATTATTCTTAGTAATAGCAACGGCATTCCTAGGGTATGTATTACCATGAGGACAAATATCATTATGAGGAGCTACAGTAATTACAAACTTGTTATCTGCAATCCCATACTTAGGTAATGATATTGTAAAATGACTATGAGGAGGATTCAGAGTAAACAATGCAACGCTAACACGATTCTTCACTTTACACTTTTTATTACCATTCATCATTGCTGCAATAGTAATTATCCACTTAATATTCTTACACCAAACAGGAAGAAATAACCCCCTGGGGGTAAATTCAAATTATGACAAAATTCCATTTCACCCTTACTTCTCAATTAAGGATCTAATAGGAATAATATTTACACTAACATTATTTATATTATTAGTTTTATTAGAGCCACGAATACTAGGAGACCCAGAAAACTTTATCCCAGCAAACCCAATAGTAACACCGGTGCATATTCAACCTGAATGATATTTCCTATTTGCATACGCAATCCTACGATCAATTCCCAATAAATTAGGAGGAGTGGCTGCTATAATTCTATCAATTGCTATCATCGTTATATTACCAATAACAAACAAAATAAAATTCCAAAGTATAGCATTTTACCCCATAAATAAGATCTTATTCTGATCATTTGTAACAACAATTGTGTTATTAACATGAATTGGAGCACGCCCAGCTGAAGAGCCTTTTATTAGAGTAGGACAAGCATTAACAGTAACCTACTTTATATACTTCATTGTAAATCCAATTACATTTAAAATCTGAGATAAACTTACCTAGTTAATAAGCTTTAGATAAGCTTTTACTTTGAAAGTAAAATATAATGGTTAAATTCCATTATTAACTTGCAACTTTAAAAAATGGACTAGGACCATGATAATATATAACATAAAAATATAGAAAAAAATAAAAAGTAATTTAAAGAAATAGGTAAAAAAGTCTTTCAAGTAAGATATATTAATTTGTCATAACGAAAACGAGGTAGAGTACCTCGAACCCAAATAAACCAAAAAATAATAGATACAGTCTTTAAATAAAAAGTAATAGATAACAAATCACAGCCTAAAAATATAACAACAGTAATTATTCTTATAAAAATAATATTTATATATTCAGACAAAAAGATAAAAGCAAAACCACCTCTACTATATTCAACATTAAAACCGCTAACCAATTCACTTTCACCTTCAGCAAAATCAAAAGGAGCACGATTTGTTTCTGCTAAACAAGAAGATAGTCAACAAAAAAATAAAGGTAAAGAGAAAAACACAAATCAACAACCTGACTGATAAATTATAAAATCAACAAAATTGTAACTATACACAAAAATAAATAAACAAAGTATAATCATTGCTATTCTTACTTCATAAGAAATAGTTTGAGCTATAGCACGAAGACTCCCCAATAAAGCATACTTAGAATTAGAAGATCAACCAGAAAGTATAATACCATAAACACCTATACCTGTGCAGCATAAAAAAAATAAAAGACCAAAATTAAAACTATAAACATTAATAACTTGAGGGAATAATAATCATAAACTAAAAGACAAAATTAATATAAAAACAGGAGAAAAATAATAAATAATAAAATTAGATATATAAGGATAAGTCTGTTCCTTAAAAAATAACTTAATACCATCAGAAAAAGGTTGTATAAGACCCATATAACCTACCTTATTAGGACCCTTACGCAACTGAATATAACCTAAAACCTTACGCTCAAGTAAAGTTACAAAAGCAACAGCAACTAAAATACAAATAATTGTCACAAGATAACTAATCAAAAAGATTACTACTTGTAACAAAAGTTACATTTATAAATTCTAAATTTATCGCACTTAATTCTGCCAAAATAGTTATTTATTAATAATCAAATAAATATAACTATTACTTATAATCGGTCCTTTCGTACTAGATTATAAAAATTCATTGTAGATAGAAACCAACCTGGCTCACGCCGGTCTGAACTCAGATCATGTAAAGATTTAAAAGTCGAACAGACTTAGTGTATATGAGCTGCTACACCCAAAACTAACTTTAATCCAACATCGAGGTCGCAAACTTTATTCATCGATAAGAACTCTCCGAAAAAATTACGCTGTTATCCCTAAGGTAATTTAGTCTTATAATCCATAATAAAGGATCAAAACAAACATATATAAATGAAATATAAATAATGAAAGTTAATTAATTTTCACTGTCGCCCCAACAAAATATACATTAATGTAATTAAATAAAATTAACAAATAAGAAAATAACAAAAATAAGATATAAAATTCTATAGGGTCTTCTCGTCCCACAAAACAATTTAAGCTTTTTAACTAAAAAATCAAATTCATAAAATTCAAATAAAAAAAGTTAGTCCCTCGTTCGACCATTCATACAAGCCTTCAATTAAAAGACAAATGATTATGCTACCTTCGCACAGTCAATATACTGCGGCCATTCAAATAAATTCACTGGGCAGGTCAGACCTAATATTATAAAAATCAATAGGACATGTTTTTGTTAAACAGGCGAAGACTAATTTTGCCGAATTATTATACTTAAATATTCAAAACTACTAATATTATCATTATAACATATAAAAAGAAATTAAATAAATAAATCTAATAAAAATTTAAACCAAAAATAAATAAATAACAAAAATAAAAATAACTATAACGAAATAAATGATGGACGTTACTAAACCTACAAATTTTAAATAAAAGTAAAGTTATAAAAAAACAATTAGAGCTTATCCCCCAACATTTTAGATATTAAAATTGTATAAAATAAAATTATAAAACAACATATAAATATCCTTAATTGAATTAATCTATTAGAAAACCAGATATTTAAGATTGAATAGCATATAACCTCTATATTTAAATTAAAAATTACTATAAAACGTAAACTATCATTAAAATATATCTCTCTCAATTTCGGGAAAATTAAATAAGTAATTAATTTATAATAAATAAACCCTGATACAAAAGGTACAACAAAAAAAGTTTGCTTAAAAAAAACATAAAAAATTCCTTCACAGTAATATAAACTATAGCAATAATAAATAATAAATTCTATAAAAAATACTAATAAAAAAGATATTTCTGACTAAAACAATAAAATAAATATTAAAAGCAAAATAATAATTAAAATCAAGTCAAGCTGAGTTGCACAACTTAATCATTAGTGTAAATAACAACATTCCTAGAATTTAACTTGATTATAATTCCAACCTCACCTTCCGGTAAGATTACTTTGTTACGACTTATCCCACCTTAGTAATGAGAGCGACGGGCGATGTGTACATAACATAGAGCTTTAATCATTATTAAAAGATAATAAAAATTACTTTCAAATCCCTTTTCATAAATAATAATACATAATTAAATATTCCAATAAATAACATTAAATGTAACCCATTTCTACCTTTAATATAGCTGCACCTTGACCTGACATTATATAAATTAATAATTAAAGAAAATATTCTAATAAAACATTCAATGACAGAGATATACAAACAGAATTAAAGTAAAATACCACGTGGATTATCGATTAAAGAACAGGTTCCTCTGAAAAGACTAAATTACCGCCAAATCCTTTTAGTTTAAAGATCATAACTAATAATAATAAAGTTCAATATTTACATTAAGAATAATAGGGTATCTAATCCTAGTTTAACTCCTTAATTTAGCATAATAAAATACCTAAGAATAAATAATAATTAAAAATTCCACCTTATAAAAAACAATAAAATCTCAAATAAATATATAAAATGCAAACCGACAAAATTAATTTGGGCTAACTGTATAACCGCGTATGCTGGCACAACTTTAAACAGCCCTAAATAAAATAACTAAATCTACGAATACGCAATATTTAAAATAAAAAACTACAAATAAATTTTATAAACAACCCTTTAGATTAATTCAAAACACGCAAAAACTTGTATATAATATAAATTAATAACTAAGTTAAAAATAAATTAAAGACAGAATCAATCTTTATAATCACATTTATGAAAGGTGGCCACAACGGAGCCGCGTCACCCCATTCCCCCTCCCTATATTGTACCCCTACCAATCCTGACATAACCCCGGCCCCAGCTATAAATTATTTTCATACTGTCCATTACATACTCTACCCCAGTTACATGTTGTGTTCCTTACATAGTCTGTTACATATACTTTACCCTCCTACATGTTATGTCCCTTACATAGCCCCTTGCTAGTCCCATCCTTAGTTGTCTGGTTCCTTACCCGTGTCACTTTAAATGCCTCACTATTCCCCCTATTTATTTTATTTATCTGTACTGTATCCATGCTTTGCTCCTTATAGTCACCTAATCCCATAATGTTGTTACCCCCCTATAGTTAAATAGTTCCATATATTAATCCTGTATCCCTCTCTACCCCAGCCCGGTCCAACCCATGACTCCCATAGCTTAATTACTCCCCGACCTCTAAATAGTCTCTATTCCCCCCCCGGACTAGCCCGGTCTGTTTAACCATCAATAACAATTCATTTTTCATATAAATTATTTTGACGATAAAACAAATTTGGAATTTTTAAAATTTTACTAGTATTAAAAATTTAAAAATTTTAATTTTTTTGATATATTTAAATTATTATCTAAAATTAGACTCAAATTAATAATCACATTTTAAAACGTTTGACATGCGGAGCCACTCTCCCTAATTATCAACAATTTTTTTTCAAAAAAAAACCCCATCCAATTTGATACTATGAAAATAATTCACAGCAAAATAAAAATACAATTACAATTTATAAATAATAAATAAAGTCTTCAACCCAGATACCTCCCACGATTAATGGAAGACATTAAATAAGAAAATAACAAAAATAAGATATACACGAGTGCTCAAAGGGAAGTAAAGGGGACGAGA